CTTTCAAATTCATTAAAATTTCATGTACAGATTCTTGAATACCTGCGATGGTAGAATATTCGTGTGGTATTTTCTCAAATTTTGCACGTGTAATACATGTTCCTTCTATTTCTCCGAGTAAAGCTCTTCGCAGCGCGATGCCTATTGTATCGGCTTGGCCTTTCATAAGTGGGGCCAGAATAAAGCGTCCATAACAAAGACGCTTACTGTCTGCTCTTGATTCAACACACTTCCACTGTAGTGTCCGAGTAGATACTGTTACTTTCTCTCGAACCATAGTAATATTATTTGATCAAATCATTGAATTATTTATTTCTCTTGAAATCTCTTCAATGTTTACACACGTCTTTTTTTGGGGGGCCTACAGCCATTATGTGGCATAGGGGTTACATCCCGTATGAAACTTAATAGTATGCCACTTCTACGAATAGCTCTTAGTGCCGCATCTCTCCCAAGACCCGGGCCCTTTATCATGACTTCTGCTCGTTGCATACCTTGATCCACCACTGTCCGAATAGCATTTCCCGCTGCGGTTTGAGCGGCAAATGGTGTCCCTCTTCTTGTACCCTTGAATCCACAAGTACCGGCGGAGGACCAAGAAATTACTCGACCCCGTACATCTGTAACCGTAACAATGGTATTGTTAAAACTTGCTTGAACATGAATAACTCCCTTTGGTATTCTACGCACATTCTTACGTGAACCAATACGTCTATTTCTACGTGAACCGATTTTTTGTATAGGTTTTGCCATATTTTATCATCTCATAAATATAAGTCAGAGATATATGGATATATCCATTTCATATCCAAACGGATCCTGGTTTTTACTTATTTTTTTGTACATCTGTACATCAGGTCCTTTAGATTTCGGGAGTCCCTTTTTGGTTTAAAAAGATTATCCTTGTCTTTGTTTATGTCTCGGGTTAGAGCAAATTACTATAATTCGTCCCCGCCTACGGATCAATCGACATTTTTCACAAATTTTACGAACGGAGGCCCTTATTTTCATATTTGTCACCCCTTTTCTTAATTCTGAATCTACTTAATTGGAATTGGAAGAAAATGAGTTTCTTAAAATTTTTAACTTCGAATTGTATCCATACGAAAGAATGTTGCAATCAAAAAACCATCTAATTATTTGAGTCTTTACTTTTGAATATACAATGAATATACAAATTATATGCCTTTTAGTTGAATCATACTAACTTACTAGAATTTTTATTTACTGAAACTAGTCAAAGAGACATAATATTCGAAAGCTGCCCCTTTTTATCACAAATATGCAAGTTCCGCACATAATTTGGCTATCAGAAAGATTACCATATATAACACAAAATTTCCCCGCCGATTCCTTCTATTCGAGCCTCTCGGTCTGTCATTACCCCTCGAGAAGTAGAAAGAATTACAATACCCATTCCGCCTAAAATTCTCGGAATTCGTTGATAGTTAGAATAGATTCGTAGACCGGGCCGGCTGATCCGTTTTAAATTTAAAACAGTTCTATATGGTCCTTTCCTATTTCTCCTATGTCGTAGGGTTAAAACCAAAAAATATTTAGTGCTTTCCTGATGTTTTCTCACGTTTTCAATAAAGCCTTCTCGTAAAAGAATTTTAACAATATTTTCAGTGATGTTAGTAGAGGGTATTCGCACTGTTCTTTTTTCATTCATGTCAGCATTTCGTATAGAGGTTATTATGTCAGCAATAGTGTCTTTACTCATGATAAACTAAGATTATTGTTGCCCCCGAATTTTGATATAATCAACATGCTCTATTTCTTTATTTTTTTTCTGAATTCATAAATATTTATGAATTTTAAAAGGTATATACGTGATATACAAACAATCTACTAAAATTAAATTAATCAATTCAAATACTATAAACTATATCACGGTATTCCCTTATAATACTTCAGGTGCTAATGAAACGATTTTCGTGAAATTTAATTGTCTTAATTCCCGGGGGATCGCGCCAAAAATCCGGGTTCCCTTTGGATTTCCTTCTTGATCAATAACAACTGCCGCATTGTCATCATATCGTATTATTATACCGTTGTCGCGTTTGAGTTCTTTACAGGTACGTACAATTACAGCTCGGATCACTTCTGATCTTTCTAAAGGTGTATTTGGTACTGCTTCTTTGATTACAGCAACAATAACGTCACCAATATGAGCATATCGTCGATTACTAGCTCCTATGATTCGAATACACATCAATTCGCGGGCCCCGCTGTTATCCGCTACATTCAAATGGGTTTGAGGTTGAATCATATCTTTTTTTTATTGGTTTTGTGTTTAAAAATGTAAAGGGTGAAAAAAAAGCAATATTGTTTGTTCAAAACAAGAAACCTACAATTGTTTTTTTATCAAAAATTTATCAAAAAAACTCTTTCCTTTTATTCTACATCCCTATCCTAATCCTATACCGAAAGAATAAATCGAGTTCGTATAGGCATTTTTGATGCCGCTATTGAAATAGCCCTTCTAGCTATATTTTCTGCCACCCCGCTCATTTCATAAAGTATTCTGCCGGGTTTAACAACAGCTACCCAATATTCGGGAGATCCCTTCCCCGAACCCATACGTGTTTCTGTAGGTCTTACTGTAACTGGTTTGTCTGGAAATATACGTACCCAGATTTTTCCACCGCGGCGTGCATTTCGTGTCATTGCTCGTCGCCCCGCTTCTATTTGTCTAGACGTGATCCAAGCGGGTTCAAGTGCTTGAAGAGCATATCTACCAAAGCAAATACGATTACCTCGATAAGATATTCCTTTCATTCTTCCTCTATGTTGTTTACGGAATCTGGTTCTTTTGGGGTTATAGTTGATGGTTGTTTATCAATTCCACCCATCTCTACTACAGAACCGGACATGAGAATTTCTTCTCATCCAGCTCCTCGCGAATTAAACGATTAAAAATAAAAGACATGGTGAATAATATACTGAATCGGGGGATTCTTTGAAATTTCATTTAATAGAATTTTTTTTTTATCTTTTGATTTGATCTATAATTAACCCTGTATTCTATTTATAGATAATGTCATTTAGGTATAATGTTACAATGAATCTTTATTTTATTTTGACTTTTATTTCGAATTTACTCCCATTTCAAAAAAAAAAAAAAAATTCGCGGGCGAATATTTACTCTTTCAATATTCAGTTGTAAGATTAGTCTATGACATGACCTTTCAAAAACAAAATTGAATTCTGGTTCGTTCCGCCATCCTACCCACTGAATCATTAGGATTCGTTTTCAATAGAATCCTATGCATTCACAGGTTCTGTCGTTCCCACCACCTCTCAAGTAATGGTTAGGTCTGAATTCTACAATGGAGCCCTTAATGAAATTTGAATGAAATTTGTTTTTGAGTCAATCTTCTCAGTCTTTATTGGCTCGGGGCTCTTGATTTGTGGTTTTATCCACGTATTTGCCTAATTGGGGATCAATCAGTATTGATGCTCTATTACATTCCTTTTTATGAGATGACTCATAGACCGTACATATTGGAATCATATATCGTTGATATCCTTTTTCTATCTTTCTCTCACCCTTCCATTTATCTGTATACTTTTCTTGCTTTACAACTCATAATCAGATTGGTTTTTCTTTTTTGTTTATGCAAAAAAGATTTCAGTTGCTACAATGATATGACTTATATATCCTATATATCATATTTTGACTGGCTCTTTCTTTCTTTATATCCAGATAATGCGAAGCGATGGGTTGGTTATTAGTTCTATAGTTATTAGATTAGTTCTATAGTTATTAGTTCGTACTCCGGGTTGTTCCATTTTTTTGAATTCTAATCCTAAAAAACCAACGAGTCACACACTAAGCATAGCAATTATATCAAATGATTAATCGAATTTTTATTGAACCTTATAGAATTGTTGATTTTTTTTTATCAAGAAATAGAACTAAATATAAGTCAAGTAAATTCTTATTATTTTTCGTCTACAAATATCCAAATTTTTATACCTAATACCCCATAGATAGTTCGAACTGCGTAGGAACAATAATCTATTTTGGCTCGAATGGTTTGTAGAGGAACCCGACCTTCTCTGATCCATTCTACACGTGCAATTTCTTTTCCGTCTATACGACCTGCAATTTGTACTTGAATTCCTTTTGTACCCGCCTGCTCAGTTAATTCAATCGCTTTTTTCATTGCTTTGCGAAATGAAACTCTATTTTTTAATTGTCCGGCTATAAATTCCGCAAGAATATTGGGGTGCCCATAGGGGTTTACAATTCTTGTAATAGTAATGTTGAGTTTTCGGTTTACACAATTGAGTTCTTTTTGTACATTGAACTGTAATTCTTCGATTTTGCGAGTCCTGTCTTCTATTAATAACTTGGGGAATCCCATATAGATTATGACTTGAATCAAATCAATTCTTTTTTGAATCTCGATACGTGCAATTCCCTCGACATTAGAGGGTATTTTCAGATTTTTTTGTACATAATTTTTGATACAGTCTCGTATTTTTTGATCTTCTTGTAGATCCTCGGAATAATTTTTTGGTTGTGCAAACCAAAGAGAATGATGACCTTGGGTTGCACCAAGTCTGAAACCAAGTGGATTTATTTTTTGTCCCATAGTCCCCCACTACTATATATATCGTGAAACGTCATATCGGTGTGTTTTCTTTTTTTTTTTTTTTTATCCGTTCGGGTTTTTTAAGCATAACATAATATAGCGTATTTGTAGTTTTTCTAATATAGAATATTCTTTCTTTAAATATTCTTCAGCTCTTTTTCCTTTTATCTCTTTCTAGTTGTTCATCTACAGATATATCTTTCAACACAATAGTTATATGACAGGTGGATCTTCTTATCGGATAACTCCTCCCTCGAGCTCGGGGTTTTAATTTTTTCACAGTCGTGCCCTCGTTGACTTCAGCTTTACTAATGATTAAACTTGGTTCATTAAAACCCTTATTGTGATTAGCATTTGCTGCTGCAGAATAAACCAATTTTAAAATGTCATAACATG